TCCAAAGTTTTTTTATTTATTTGTTGGCACAAAAAAACTTTTTGAATTTCCGGTCGAAAGAGATTTTGATAATGAAAAGGCTTTTAATGCTGCCAAATATCCCTTCGTTTTCCAATAATTTTTACGAATACGTTTTTTTGACATAGAAGTACGTTTTTTGGGGACTGCCATTCAAATTACTACTCAATTGCTATAGTTGGATGTGAAAGACATCTATCTATCTATTTTATAGATGATACTACTAGCATAAAAAACAAAATTATGGATCCGTATCTGTGAAAATCACATAAAATATTTTTTTTTTTTATTATAGTAGTACATAAAATAAACTATCCGGACGAACAAAGAATTACTACTATACTATATCCGTGTATTCAAACTAGAGTCTCAAATGTACCAAGGAAATCTGATAATGATAAACTAAATAATAAAAAAAGAAAAGGATTCTTTGGTCTATTTTCGGCGTGCTTCTAATAACTATTAATTTGTAATAAAATATATAAAAAAGTTAAAAAATACGAAATAAACATAAATCCAAAAACTAATAAAAACAAAGATTCATGTTTTTATTCTATTTAATGGGTCAAGCTAAAAGAGAGAATACACCTATAAAACTAAATATATTTTATTGAAATGGAATGGAAGACAATAAATAAGTTCTAGAATTATATTCTACAATTAACCCGTTAATGATTCCGAATAAAAAACTCATTAATGGGTCCTTTTTCTTGGGTGAAGTGATTGACCTTGGTAGTTCCTATGATTCATATCAAAATTAAGTACCCTTATTTGGTACAATTTTTTATAAAAAAAAATTTTAATTGTCTATATCCGCATAAAGATCTTACTTAATTAAAAAAAAAGTATTCACTTTTCACTAGTAACGGTTTGATCAATTGTAACTTCTTAATTTGCATATTTGACGGATTTGGTAAAGAATCAGAATAATTAAAAATATAAAAATGAGGTCTTGCATATCTTAATTTTTTTATTGAGTTCTTTACAAAAGAAATAAGATCTGGTGAATCGGAAACAATTAATTAATATTAATAATAAAAAAAGGGGTTTTATTTTTTTATGGAACATACATATCCATATGCATGGATCATACCTTTCGTTCCACTTCCAGTTCCTGTGTTAATAGGAGTAGGGCTTCTCCTTTTTCCGACGGCAACCAAAAGTATTCGTCGTATGTGGGCTTTTCCTAGTGTTTTCTTATTAAGTATACTTCTTCTTTTTTCCGCTGATCTGTCTATTGGGCAAATAAATAGCAATTCCATATATCAATATGTATGGTCTTGGACTATCAATAATGATTTTTCTTTAGAGTTCGGACACTTGATCGACCCACTTACTTCTATTATGTTAATATTAATCACTACTGTTGGAATTATCGTTCTTATTTATAGTGATAATTATATGTCTCATGATCAAGGATATGTAAGATTTTTTGCTTATATGAGTTTTTTCAATACTTCCATGTTGGGATTGGTTACTAGTTCTAATTTGATACAAATTTATATTTTTTGGGAATTGGTTGGAATGTGTTCTTATCTATTAATAGGTTTTTGGTTCACACGACCTGTTGTGGCAAATGCTTGTCAAAAAGCTTTTGTAACTAATCGTATAGGGGATTTTGGTTTATTCTTAGGAATTTTGGGTCTTTATTGGATAACAGGTAGTTTTGAATTTCGGGATTTGTTCGAAATATTTAATAACTTAAGTTATAATAATGATTTACATTTTTTATTTGTTACTTTGTGTGCTTTTCTATTATTTTCCGGTGCAGTTGCTAAATCTGCGCAATTCCCTCTTCATGTATGGTTACCCGATGCCATGGAGGGGCCTACCCCTATTTCGGCTCTTATACATGCTGCTACCATGGTAGCAGCGGGCATTTTTCTTGTTGCTCGGCTTCTTCCTCTTTTCATAGTTATACCTTACATAATGAATCTAATATCTTTAATAAGTATAATAACAGTACTATTAGGAGCTACTTTAGCTCTTGCTCAAAAAGATATTAAGAGAAGTTTAGCCTATTCTACAATGTCTCAATTGGGTTATATGATGTTAGCTCTAGGCATGGGCTCGTATCGAGCTGCTTTATTTCATTTGATTACTCATGCTTATTCGAAAGCATTATTGTTTTTAGGATCCGGATCCATTATTCATTCAATGGAAGCTATCGTTGGATATTCTCCAGATAAAAGTCAGAATATGGTTCTTATGGGCGGTTTAACAAAATATGTGCCAATTACAAAAACGGCTTTTTTATTAGGTACACTTTCTCTTTGTGGTATTCCACCACTTGCTTGTTTTTGGTCCAAAGATGAAATTCTTAATGATACTTGGTTATATTCACCGATTTTCGCAATAATAGCTTGTTCCACAGCCGGGTTAACCGCATTTTATATGTTTCGAATTTATTTACTTACTTTTGAAGGGCATTTAAACATGAATTTCAAAAATTACAGTGGTAAAAAAATGAGCTCGTTCCATT